AAAAAATTCGCGATAATAACTATAAGTATATGAAAAAAAAAGAACCTTTTTTTTGTAATTCCTATGATGCAATTGGAGCTTATCGACAGAAAAGAATAAATTTCGATAGTCCTTTTTGGCTCCGGTGGCGAATAGATCAATGCATTATGTCTTCAAGAGAAGTTCCTATCGAAGTTCACTATGAATCTTTGGGTACCTATTATGAGATTTATGGGCATTATTTAGTAATAAGAAGTATAAAAAAAGAAATTCGTTGTATATACATTCGAACCACTGTTGGTCATATTTCTTTTTATCGAGAAATCGAAGAGGCTATACAAGGTTTTTGTCGGGCCTATTCATATGGTATCTAATCATATAGATGGTTGGTGTTGGTATCTAAGCTAGGTAAATTTCTGATTCCGATACTGGTTTAAATTCTGGTCTTCTCGATTCAACTAGGATCTTTTCAATACGTGAATAAAGATAAAGAAAAGGAAGTTTTCCAATCATTCACTCAAATCCATTGTCGAACCGAATGCCACTGAGTGGAATATGGAGGTACTTATGGCAGAACGGGCCAATTTAGTCTTTCACAATAACGTGATAGGTGGAACTGCCATTAAACGACTTATTAGCAGATTAATAGATCATTTCGGAATGGCATATACATCACATATCCTGGATCAAGTAAAGACTCTAGGGTTCCGCCAAGCTACCGCTACATCTATTTCATTAGGAATTGATGATCTTTTAACAATACCTTCTAAAGGATGGCTAGTCCAAGATGCTGAGCAACAAAGTTTGATTTTGGAAAAACATAACCATTATGGGAATGTCCATGCGGTAGAAAAATTACGCCAATCCATTGAAATATGGTATGCTACAAGCGAATATTTGCGACAAGAAATGAATCCTAATTTTAGGATGACTGACCCTCTTAATCCAGTCCATATAATGTCTTTTTCAGGAGCTCGAGGAAATGCATCTCAAGTCCACCAATTAGTAGGAATGAGGGGATTAATGTCAGATCCACAAGGACAAATGATTGAGTTACCCATTCAAAGCAATTTACGCGAAGGACTGTCTTTAACAGAATATATCATTTCTTGCTACGGAGCCCGCAAAGGGGTTGTCGATACTGCTGTACGAACATCAGATGCTGGATATCTTACACGTCGACTTGTTGAAGTGGTTCAACACATTGTTGTACGTCGAACAGATTGCGGTACCATTCGAGGGATTTCTGTGAATACCCGAAATGGAATGATGCCAGAAAGAATTTTGATACAAACATTAATTGGTCGTGTATTAGCAGACGATATATATATAGGTTCACGATGCATTGTCGTTCGAAATCAAGATATTGGAATTGGACTTATCAATCGATTCATAACTTTTCAAACACAACCGATATTTATTCGAACCCCCTTTACCTGTAGGAATACGTCTTGGATCTGCCGATTGTGTTATGGCCGGAGTCCTATTCATGGGGACCTGGTAGAATTGGGAGAAGCTGTCGGTATTATAGCTGGTCAATCTATTGGAGAACCGGGCACTCAACTAACATTAAGAACTTTTCATACTGGTGGGGTATTCACAGGGGGTACTGCAGAATATGTGCGAGCCCCCTCGAATGGAAAAATAAAATTTAATGAGGATTTAGTTCACCCTACACGTACACGTCATGGATATCCTGCTTTTCTATGTAATATAGACTTGTATGTAACTATTGAAAGTGACGATATTATACATAACGTGATTATTCCACCAAAAAGTTTTCTATTAGTTCAAAATGATCAATATGTAAAATCAGAACAAGTGATTGCTGAGATCCGCGCGGGAACATCTACTTTTAATTTGAAAGAAAAGGTTCGAAAACATATTTATTCTGACTCAGAAGGGGAAATGCATTGGAGTACCGATGTATACCATGCATCCGAATTTATGTATAGTAATGTACATATCTTACCAAAAACAAGTCATTTATGGATATTATCAGGAAAGTCGTGCAGGTCTGATGCAATCCATTTTTTACTTCGCAAGGATCAAGATCAAATTCACAGTAATTCTCTTTCTACCACAAAAACAAATATTTCTAACCTTTCAGTAAGTCATGATCAAGTAAAAAATACATTATTTAATTTCAATACTTTTGGTACAAAAGAAAGGAGGATTACCGATTATTCAATATTTAATCAAATCCTATGTATGGATCATTGTCATTTGATGTATCCTGCTATTTTTCACGATACTTTTTCTTTTTTGGCAAAAAGGCGAAGAAATAGATTTCTTATTCCATTTCCATTCCAATCGATTCAAGAACGAAAGAACGAACTAACGCCCCCTTCTGGTGTCTCGATTGAAATACCTATCAATGGTATTTTTCATAGAAATAGTATTTTTGCTTATTTCGATGATCCTCAATACAGAAGACAGAGTTCAGGAATTACTAAATATAGAACTATAGGAATTCAGTCCATTTTTCAAAAAGAAGATTTAATTGAATATCGAGGAATCAAAGAATTAAAGCCAAAATATCAAATCAAAGTAGATCGATTTTTTTTTATTCCCGAAGAAGTGCATATTTTACCCGAATCTTCTTCTATAATGGTACGAAATAATAGTCTCGTTGGAATAGGAACACCAATCACTTTAAATATAAGAAGTCGAGTAAGAGGATTGGTCCGATTGGAAAAGAAAAAAAAAAAAATGGAATTAAAAATATTTTCTGGAAATATCCATTTTCCCGGAGAGATGGATAAGATATCCCGACCCAGTGCCATCTTGATACCACCCAGAACGGTAAAAAAAAAAAAATGGAAGAAATCAAAAAAACTGAACAATTGGACCTATGTCCAATGGATCACAACTACCAAGAAAAAGTATTTTGTTTTGGTTAGACCTGTAATTCTATATGAAATACCAGACAGTATCAATTTTGTAAAACTTTTTCCCCAAGATCTGTTCCAGGAAAAGGATAATCTGGAACTTAAAGTTATCAATTATATTCTTTATGGAAATGGAAAATCCATTCGGGGAATTTCCGATTCCGACACAAGGATTCAATTAGTTCGGACTTGTTTAGTCTTGAATTGGGCTCAAGACAAAAGAAGTTCTTCTATTGAAGAGGCCCTCGCTTCCTTTGTTGAAGTAAGTACAAATGGTTTGATTGAGTACTTCCTAAGAATTTACTTAGTGAAATCTCATACTTCATATATCCGAAAAAGGAATGACCCATCTGGTTTAGGATTGATCTCGGATTCGGATCGGATCAATATCAATCCCTTTTTATCTATTAATTCCAAGACAAAAATTCAACAATCACTTAGCCAAAATCACGGAACTATTCGTATGTTGTTGAATAGAAATAAGGAGTGCCGATCTTTGATAATTTTGTCATCATCTAATTGTTTTCAAATGAGACCTTTCAACAACGTAAAAGATCCTAATGGGATAAAAAAGGATCCTATAATTGCAATTAAGAATTCGTTAGGCCCTTTAGGAATAGCCCTTCAAATTGCAAATTTTTATTCATTTTCTCGTTTAATAACTCACAATCAGATCTCAATAACTAAAAATTTGCAACTTGACAAATTAAAGGAAACCTTTCCAGTAATTAAAAATTATTTAATGGACGAAAACGAGAAAATTTTTAAACCCGATCTATACAGTAACATCGTTTTAAATCCATTCCATTTGAATTGGTATTTTCTCCATGATAATTTTTGTGAAAAAACTTTGACAACAATTAGTCTTGGACAATTTATTTGTGAAAATATATGTATAGCTCAAACGAAAAATGGACCACATTTAAAACTAAAATCGGGTCAAGTTCTAACTGTTCAAAAGGATTCTGTAATAATAAGATCGGCTAAGCCTTATTTGGCGACTCCAGGAGCAACCATTCATGGCCATTATGGAGAAATCCTTTATGAAGGGGATATTTTAGTTACATTTATATATGAAAAATCGAGATCCGGTGATATAACACAAGGTCTTCCTAAAGTGGAACAGATATTAGAAATACGTTCGATTGATTCAATATCGATGAATCTAGAAAAAAGAATTGATGCTTGGAACGAGTGTATAACAAGAATTCTCGGCATTCCCTGGGGATTCTTGATTGGTGCTGAGCTAACTATAGCGCAAAGTCGTATTTCTTTAGTTAATAAAATCCAAAAGGTTTATCGATCCCAGGGAGTACACATCCATAATCGACATATAGAAATTATTGTGCGTCAAATAACATCTAAAGTATTGGTTTCAGAAGATGGAATGTCTAATGTATTTTTACCAGGCGAACTTATTGGATTATTGCGAGCCGAACGAACGGGGCGTGCCTTGGAAGAAGCAATTTGTTACCGAGCTTTATTATTGGGAATAACAAAAACATCTCTGAATACTCAAAGTTTCATATCCGAAGCGAGTTTTCAAGAAACTGCTAGAGTTTTAGCAAAAGCCGCTCTTCGGGGTCGTATCGATTGGTTGAAAGGTCTTAAAGAGAATGTTGTTTTAGGGGGAATGATCCCCGTTGGTACCGGGTTCAAAAGAATAATGCACCGTTCGCGGTCAGGGCAAGAGAACAAGATTACCTTGAAAAAAAAAAAGAATTTATTCGAAGTAGAAATTAGAAATCTTTTGTTCCATCACAGAAAATTATTTGATTTTTTTCATTTCAAAAAATTTATGTGATACATTCGAAATCTAGGATTGAATGCTTCCTATAAAGAAGATTAGATTCATCCCTTTAAAAGCAGTCGTTTTATTTCGTAATAAAGTAAGTATAATAAATAGAAAAACATGAATGGCTTGATTATGTATTAACAGACAATCTTCAATAAAAGAGAAGGTTCCATCGGAACAATTATTTATTTCAATTTCAGGATACAAGGTCTCTTTTTTTTTTTCAATTAAAAAAAAAATGTGGGGATAAATGACAAAAAGATATTGGAACATAACTTTTGAAGAGATGATGGAAGCAGGAGTTCATTTTGGCCATGATACCAGGAAATGGAATCCTCGAATGGCACCTTATATATCCACAAAGCGTAAGGGTCTTCATATTATAAATCTTACTCAAACTGCTCGTTTTTTATCAGAAGCTTGTGATTTGGTTTTTGATGCAGCAAGCAGAGGAAAACAATTCTTAATTGTTGGTACAAAAAAAAAAGCAGCCGATTCAGTAAAACGGGCTGCAATAAGAGCTCGATGTCATTATGTAAATAAAAAATGGCTCGGCGGTATGTTAACGAATTGGTATACTACAGAAACAAGACTTCTTAAGTTCAGGGACTTGAGAATTGAGCAAAAGACGGGTAAACTAACCTCTCTTCCAAAAAGAGATGCCGCTACGTTGAAGAGACAATTATCTCATTTGGAAACATATCTGGGTGGCATAAAATATATGACGGGGTTACCTGATCTTGTAATAATTGTTGATCAGCAAGAAGAATATACGGCTCTTAGAGAATGTATCGCTTTGGGAATTCCAACAATTTGTTTAATCGATACAAATTGTGACCCGGATCTCGCAGATATTTCGATTCCAGCTAATGATGATGCTATAGCTTCAATCCGATTAATTCTTAACAAATTAGTATTTGCAATTTGTGAGGGTCGTTCTAGCTATATACAAAATTTTTGATTAATAATTAATAATAATAAATTTTTAGACTTGGTGTGGTGGGGGGATTCATAGATTTATGGAATCAATTATTATATTATTATTATACAATTAAAAAATTGTGCAAAAAGAACAAACAGAAATATTATGTGATTAGTAGGTATTCGAAATAGAAAATGAAAGTAAAAAAGTAAACGGTTGAATCAAAATAATTTCCTTTCAAGTTATATTTTTTTATTTTAGAGGGCAGGGCAAAATGAATGTTCTATTAGGTTCCATCAACACATTAAACAGATTATACGATATATCTGCTGTGGAAGTAGGTCAACATCTCTATTGGAAAATAGGGGATTTTGAAGTGCATGCTCAAGTACTTATTACCTCTTGGGTTGTAATTGCTATCTTATTAGTTTCAACCATTGTAGTTGTTCGAAATCCGCAAACTATTCCCACTTCCGGTCAAAATTTCTTTGAATATGTCCTTGAATTCATTCGAGACGTGAGCAAAACTCAGATTGGAGAAGAATATGGTCCGTGGGTTCCATTTATTGGAACTCTGTTTCTATTTATTTTTGTTTCCAATTGGTCGGGGGCTCTTTTACCTTGGAAAATTATAAAGTTACCTCATGGAGAGTTAGCTGCACCCACTAATGATATAAATACTACTGTTGCATTAGCTTTACTTACGTCAGTAGCATATTTCTATGCGGGTATTTCAAAAAAAGGATTGGCTTATTTTGGTAAATACATCCAACCAACTCCAATCCTTTTACCGATTAACATCTTAGAAGATTTCACAAAACCCTTATCGCTTAGTTTTCGACTTTTTGGAAATATATTAGCTGATGAATTAGTAGTTGTTGTTCTTGTTTCGTTAGTACCTTTAGTAGTTCCTATACCTGTTATGTTCCTTGGATTATTTACAAGTGGTATTCAAGCTCTTATTTTTGCTACTTTAGCTGCGGCTTATATAGGTGAATCCATGGAAGGGCATCATTGAGGAGTTATCAAAATAGTATTTTTTGAGTTTAGCGCTCCACAAAGTGGGTGCGGCTCACGATAATCTACTTTTTGAATTAAAAATAATCAAAAGGATTATCCACCCCCCAAAAAAAGAAAGATGCAATTGCAATAAGGATAAGGTATAAATAAAATACCTATACGATTTAGTGTAATGTATGTACTATAATAATAATAATAAAAGAACTAGATGTATATAATCTAATCGATATAAGACAACTCTTTCCTTTTTTGTAGGTTTCAAAGAATAATTCTAGAATCCGGTTGAATAGAAGACACAACTAATTGGTTTACGGTATGGAAGAAATACATGTATATGTCATATTAGATCTTCACTAGTTATATATGAATGAATATATATCTAAATTTGTCCTGCTATTACTCTAAATTTAGATGGGGATTCAAAAAAAAAGCCCTTCCGTTTCATCTGTTGTAATTGTGAATTGAATATGGAATGACTAAAAAAATGAAATAAAGAACGAAGAATTTAAAGAAAGGTTCTTAAATCTAAGAATTTAAGATAAGAACATAAATTGTATGTATTCACAAAAAACTACATGGGTAGAAAAGAAAAAAGAAATATCGAAGTAATTTAGATAGTTCAATAAATATTATTATATTATTTCAGTTTGTAATTTCAATTACACTTTGACTAGATAAATATGAAGAATGAAATAATAAAGTCATAATTTCTTGGTTGATTATATTATTAACTATTTCTTTTCTTTATTTTATTTGGAATAGGAGAAACTTATCATGAATCCGCTAATTTCTGCTGCTTCTGTTATTGCTGCTGGATTGGCCGTCGGGCTTGCTTCCATTGGACCTGGAGTTGGTCAAGGCACAGCTGCAGGGCAAGCTGTAGAAGGGATTGCGCGACAACCGGAAGCAGAGGACAAAATAAGGGGTACTTTATTACTTAGTCTGGCTTTTATGGAAGCTTTAACTATTTATGGGCTGGTTGTAGCATTAGCGCTTTTATTTGCGAATCCCTTTGTTTAATCTTTTCAAAATAGAAAGATAAAAATACATGTTCTTTTTTCCGTGGACTTTCTTTACTGCTCTTGCTTTTTTTTTTTCAAATTATATTAAGATCTCACTCCTATAATTTTTTCTTCATAACACGGGGGAAGGACGGATGGGTGAGGGATTAACATACCCATTCCCCCTCTTCCCCTTTTTTAATTTAGAAAGTTTTTAGAAAGTGTTGAAAACAACTAGAGATTTTTCAATTGACATAAGAACTAGTATCTAATTCTAATAAGTATAATTCTTATGGGGAATCTTACAATTGACTAACCAATTCAAAATATAGAATATATTTCTTAAAAATTCCTAAATATATTCTAGAATTCTCTAATATATATATATAATATTCTTCTTACTTACTTATATGAATATTCTTACTAATCTTAATTATTAGTAAGAATATTCATATAAGTACGAAATGCAAATTTTATTATTTTTTATTTATATTATAATATAAATATATACAATAAAATATCATAAAAAAACTAATAAAAAATCGAAAAATAGGAATCGTAGAAAGAAAATTAGTCTATCCATAAGAGGAGATGCGATCATATGAAAAATATAACCGATTCTTTTCTTTGCTTGAGTTACTGGCCATCTGCCGGAAGTTTCGGGTTTGATACCGATATTTTAGCAACAAATCTAATAAATCTAAGTGTAGTTCTGGGTGTATTAATTTTTTTTGGAAAGGGAGTGTGTGCGAGTTGTTTATTTCAAAGAATAGGTTGGATCCAACCAACTGCACTTTTTTCGTTATAACTAGGAAAATGTGCATAATCCCGCGAATGACTTCTTAATAAATTAAGAAAAAAATAGTTAAGAACCATAGCATTTCGTGATTCATTGGTAAATCTACTTTGATTCTCTATAAACCAAGAATTTTGGAACATTACCATGGTTAAAGCTACCCAGTTTGAAGTTTAGACGCAGTGTAGTATGCTTTCTACCACTATGTTAATACGGAAATGGTTTCAAAAAATGCAATTGTTGGAATTTTTTTGATATAGAACACTCATATCGATAAAATGGCTTGAATTAAATTTACGATGAAAAATTGGAAAAACGGGTGTTTAACACCTTCTTTTATACAATGCGGAATCGATGACCTACGTATAAATGAATCAGAATTCTTTGGACTTGAAGAAAAAAAAAACAGCTTTGCTGACAATTATTTATTTGGTCAGAAGAGTCCTCCAAATATTTCGGTCTTGTATTGGTAATTTCAAGATTTTTAGACATAGAAATATAGAAAAGAGGATAGACTCATTCCATAATTAAAGATAGGAAAATTTCCTATACGGAATTGAGTTTGAGAGCCAAATGAATTGAAAGATTCATGTTTGGTTCGGGAAGAGATCATAGACATTTTTAAATGAATGGAAAGAGAATCTACTTTCATTAAGTGATTTATTAGATAATCGAAAACAGAGAATCTTGAGAACTATTCGAAATTCAGAAGAACTACGGGAAGGGGCCATTGAACAGCTGGAAAAAGCCCGGGCCCGCTTAAGGAAAGTAGAAACCGAAGCAGATCGGTTTCGAGTGAATGGTTATTCTGAGATAGAACGAGAAAAATTGAATTTAATTAATTCAATTAATACAACTTTGGAACAATTAGAAAATTACAAAAATGAAACCATTCGGTTTGAACAACAAAAGGCAATTCATCAAGTCCAACAGCGAGTTTTACAACAAGCGTTACGGGGAGCTCTTGGAACTTTGAATAGTAGCTTAAACAACGAGTTACATTTACGTACCATCAGTGCTAATATTGGTATGTTTGGGGCAATGAAAGACAAAAAGAACTGATTAGTCGTTCTACTATAATCTAGAGTATAGGCATTATTTTTTTTTTTGTTCGAAAAAGAAGCAAATTAAGAAATATTCATGGTAACCCTTCGTGCAGATGAAATTAGTAAAATTATCCGTGAACGTATTGAGCAATATAATACCGAAGTAAAAATTGTAAATACAGGTACTGTACTTCAAGTAGGCGATGGCATTGCTCGTGTTTATGGTCTTGATGAAGTAATGGCAGGTGAATTAGTAGAATTTGAAGAGGGTACTGTAGGCATTGCTTTGAATTTGGAATCCAAAAATGTTGGTGTTGTATTAATGGGTGATGGTTTGCTGATACAAGAGGGAAGTTCGGTAAAAGCAACAGGAAGAATTGCTCAGATACCAGTAAGTGAGGCTTATTTGGGTCGTGTTGTAAATGCCCTAGCTAAACCTATTGATGGTCGAGGAGAAATCTCAGCTTCGGAATCTCGGTTAATCGAATCTCCCGCTCCTGGTATTATTTCGAGACGTTCCGTGTATGAGCCTCTTCAAACGGGACTTATT